GATTGATAGTGACAGCTCTAATAATATTGATCCTTTATTTGGTGTCAGCAACATTCGGAGTTTGATCTGTGATGACACTTTTTTAGTTAAGGATAGTAATGGTGAAAATTATTCCATATATTTGGATATTGAAAATTTTATTTTTGAGGTTGAAGACGATCGTTCTTTTTTGAGTGAATTGGGCGGTTTTTTTTCTAGTTGCCTAAATTATAGTTATCCGAATGATGGACCTAAGAGTGACAATCACTACTACAATCGTTACATGTATGATACTCAATATAGTTGGAATAATCACATTACTAGTTGCATTGAGAGTTATCTTCGTTCTGAAATCCATATTGATAGTTACATTTCAAGCGGTAGTGACAATTACAGTAAGAATTACATTTATAGTTACATTTGTAGTGAAAGCGTAAATAGTATTGACAGTGATAGTTTCATCAGTATACAAACTAGCGCAAGTGGAAGTGATCTCGATATAAGTAAAAAATACAGGAATTTGTGGGTTCAATGCGAAAATTGTTATGGATTAAATTATAAGAAATTTTTTAGGTTAAAACGGAATATTTGTGAACAATGTGGATATCATTTGAAAATGAGTAGTTCAGAAAGAATCGAACTTTTGATTGATCCAGGCACTTGGGATGCTATGGATGAGGACATGGTTTCGGTGGACCCCATTGAATTTCATTCGGAGCAGGAGCCTTATAAAGATCGTATTGATTCTTATCAAAAAAAGACAGGGTTAACTGAGGCTGTTCAAACAGGCATAGGTCAATTAAACGGTATTTCCATCGCAATTGGGATTATGGATTTTCAGTTTATGGGGGGCAGTATGGGATCCGTAGTAGGCGAGAAAATCACCCGTTTGATCGAATATGCTACTAATAGCTCTCTACCCCTTATTATAGTGTGTGCTTCGGGGGGAGCCCGCATGCAAGAAGGAAGTTTGAGCTTGATGCAAATGGCTAAAATATCTTCAGCTTTATATGATTATCAATCAAATAAAAAGTTATTCTACGTATCAATCCTTACATCTCCTACAACCGGTGGGGTGACTGCCAGTTTTGGTATGTTAGGAGATATCATTATTGCCGAACCTAATGCTTACATTGCATTTGCAGGTAAAAGAGTAATTGAACAAACATTGAATAAGACAGTACCTGATGGGTCACAAGAAGCTGAGTATTTATTCCATAAGGGCTTATTCGACCCAATCGTACCACGTAATCCTTTAAAGGGTGTTCTGAGTGAGTTATTTCAGCTTCACGGTTTCTGTCCTTTGAATCAAAATTGAATCAAGTAGATCATTTAATTCTGTTTTTTTTATTTGAAGTTTACAAGTATTTAGTTTCCATTTTATTTAGTTTATGGTAATCAAAGTGAAAATAAAAAATAATAAGCACGGAGTTTTACTTGAGGTTATAAAATACAATTGTATAACGGATCATAAGTTGTTGATAATCACTTTTCTTATTTGCTACAGATCCATTTTATTTCTACCTATATAATGCATGATTAGTAATCGGGAAGGCTCTATCAATAGGATAAAAGAGTGAATTTTTCTCCTAAATTAGGAAAAATTCATGTTATTTTATTACATTACGTATTTATTATAGATATAATTATTCTCCAAGTAAGAACCTTTTTTGGTATTTATTAGAAGATAAGTATAAGAGAACAATAATAATAAATATATATTATATAAAAGTGAATAGGTACACTTATTTAGTTCTACGTTTCTTGTACCTATTATTATATACTGATAATAGATATACTTATCATAAGATATCTTTATAACAGGTACAAAATATTAAATCGAGGTATCCATTCTATGACAACTTTCAACTTACCCTCTTTTTTTGTGCCTTTAGTGGGTCTAGTATTTCCAGCAATTGCAATGGCTTCCCTATCTCTTCATGTTCAAAAAAACAAGATTATCTAGATTCGACGGGACCAAATCTCGTTCATTTTTTTTTTCAAGACTCGGACTTGGGTCATAATACAGATATCTATATCTATTTAAATTTATCTATCTATTTAGTGGACATAGGATACAACATGTGGATTCTTCCGAACACAAATGAAAGAGCTATTATGCGCGTGGAAACATCATGGGATGATATATGGGGATAATATTCAAAAGGGGGTCCGCAGATGTATGAAATGGAAAGTAAAAATATCTCTATGTATGTAGATATCTATAGTGGGATTATATGAGGGGGATCCTTTTTTATATCTAAGCGATTCGATGAATTACTCCTAATGGTTCACATCATAATAAGAGTGCTAGTTGATAAGAGTTGCTTCAGGAACAAAAAAAGAAAGTCAAATTTTGGTTATTCTCTAAATTTCAATAAAATTAAACAACTGGATCTAGTATGAACTGGCGATCAGAACATATATGGATAGAACTTATAATGGGGTCTCGAAAAACAAGTAATTTATGTTGGGCCTGTATCCTTTTTTTAGGTTCACTGGGATTCTTATTGGTTGGAACTTCTAGTTACCTTGGTAGGAATCTGATATCCTTATTTCCTTCTCAGCAAATCCTTTTTTTCCCACAAGGGATCGTGATGTCTTTCTATGGGATCGCGGGTATGTTCATTAGCTCCTATTTGTGGTGCACAATTTCGTGGAATGTGGGTAGTGGTTATGATAGATTCGATAGAAAAAAAGGAATAGTGTGTATTTTTCGTTGGGGATTCCCTGGAAGAAATCGTCGAATCTTTCTTCGATTCCTTATGAGAGATATTCAGTCGATTAGAATAGAGGTTAAAGAAGGTATTTATTCCCGGCGTGTACTTTATATGGAAATCAGAGGCCAGGGTGCCATTCCTTTGACTCGTACTGATGAGAATTTGACTCCACGAGAAATTGAACAAAAGGCTGCGGAATTGGCCTATTTTTTGCGCGTACCAATTGAAGTATTTTGAAATGAATTGAAGAATGAATGCTTTCGCAGCATTGAGTTCTGTTTTGTTTTTTCAGGTCGCTCATTCGAGCAAAAGCAGACGCGTGTGAAACAACCAGAAAACAGAAAACAAAGCGCTTTTTCCACCAAAAGTTTTTGATGGATTGTATATGGAAATCAACTCCATTTTTTCATACTCGTAACAAGTATACTAAGTATGGATTCATCATATATATCCGAAAAACTAAGACTATATATATACTTCATATTTTTGGGGTCCAATATTTTTTAATTGATATGTTAGATATAGATGGATCATATCTTGTAATTCAATTCTGTTTTTGTTTTGTCTCGAAATTCGAAAAATATGCATTTCTTGACTTGAAGTGGCTCGTTAGGGCATTCAGCGAAAGGATACAATTGCTTCGAATGAAGACATAATAAAAAAAAATATTGTTTCCAGATCTAAGGATTAGCCCTTTAATTAAATAATTAAATTAATTCAATTTAAATTAAATAAAATAAAGGGGGTCTGTGGATTCAATACCCTGTTTGTTATAGAACTCATGTTTCATGGAAATATCAGATTGGATAGAATCGAGGAATGAGGTGGTTTCATTAACAATTCACAGATTAAAAATGCCAAAAAAGAAAGCATTCAACCCCCTTCTATATCTTACATCTATAGTTTTTTTGCCCTGGTGGATTTCTTTCTCATTTAATAAAAGTATGGAATCTTTGGTTACTAATTGGTGGAATGCTGGGCAATCCGAAGTTTTTTTGAATAATATTCAAGAAAAGAACGTTCTGGAAAAATTCATAGAATTAGAAGAACTCTTCCTTTTGGACGAAATGATAAAGGAGTACCCCGATACACATATACAAAAGCTTCATATAGGAATACACAAAGAAACGATCCAATTGGTCAAAATGTACAATGAGGATCATATCCATACCATTTTACATTTTTCGACAAATATAATAAGCTTCGCTATTCTAAGTGGTTATTCTATTCTGGGTAATGAAGAACTTGGTATTATTAATTCTTGGGTTCGGAAATTTATCTATAACTTAAGCGACACAATAAAAGCTTTTTCTATTCTTTTATTAACGGATTTATGTATTGGATTCCACTCGCCTCATGGTTGGGAACTAATGATTGGTTCTGTCTACAAGGATTTTGGATTTTATCATAATAATCAAATTATATCTGGTCTTGTTTCCACCTTTCCAGTCATTCTAGATACAATTTTGAAATATTGGATCTTCCGTTATTTAAATCGTGTATCTCCGTCACTTGTAGTCATTTATCATTCAATGAATGACTAAAAATGATCTACTGATATAAATCTAATCATAATGTTTTTTTTACTTCGTACATAAACAAACCATTCAAAATGTTACTTATTTTTTAAGTTTCTACCGATCCGGGACATGACTCCTGGATCCCAGAAAAATAGCAGAATCGTGGATAGGGAACTCTACTAGCAACCTACCCAATTTATTGTAGAAATTTTCGGGATCAATGATTGGACCATGCAAAATAGAAATATCTTTTCTTGGATAAAGGAACAGATGACTCGATCCATTTTCGTATCGGTCATTATATTTATATATGTAATAACTTGGACATCTATTTCACACGCATATCCCATTTTTGCACAACAGGGTTATGAGAATCCACGAGAAGCTACTGGGCGTATTGTATGCGCCAATTGTCATTTAGCCAATAAGCCCGTGGATATTGAGGTTCCACAAGCGGTACTTCCGGATACTGTATTTGAAGCAGTTGTTAGAATTCCCTATGATATCCAACTGAAACAGGTTCTTTCTAATGGGAAACGGGGATCTTTGAATGTGGGGGCTGTTCTTATTTTACCTGAAGGATTCGAATTAGCCCCCTCCGATCGTATTTCTCCGGAAATGAAAGAAAAGATGGGCAATCTTTCTTTTCAGAGTTATCGTCCTACTAAAAAAAATATTCTTGTAATAGGTCCTGTTCCTGGTCAAAAATATAGTGAAATCACCTTTCCTATTTTGTCTCCGGACCCCGTTACTAAGAAAGACGTTTACTTCTTAAAATATC